TTTTTTTTGGGGTCAATATCAGCAATGCAGTTCATCCAACGATAAACCAAATCCCGAATTATAGAGCTATGACACAATCAAACCCGAACGAACAAAATGTTGAATTGAATCGTACCAGTCTCTACTGGGGGTTATTACTCATTTTTGTACTTGCTGTTTTATTTTCCAATTATTTCTTCAATTAGGAAAACGAAAGAAAATAAATAAGAATTCTAGGCATTCTCTTAGCCCATTCGGAAGGATCTCATCTTATAATTATCCATGACTGTTTATGTCTCTAGCATGACCACTTGATGAAATTGGAGGGAAGTGGAGTAAATGGCCGATACTACTGGAAGGATTCCTCTTTGGATAATAGGTACCGTAGCTGGTATTCTTGTGATCGGTTTACTAGGTATTTTCTTTTATGGTTCATATTCCGGATTAGGTTCATCCTTATAGTAATTAGTAATCGGATGAATTCAGTTGTAGACATGAAAGTGTAGGAACTCAACGGGATTCCCTTCTTTGTTTGTCTGATTCGAGGGGAAAGGGCCCGTTGAGTTCTTAAGAATCAGAGTCTTTTTTTCGTCTAAATGATAAAGTGGATTTCTTTTTCTGCTGTTTCAAAAAACTCCATTCTATTTTTTCTGATGATGCTTTTGAAAAATGAACTTCATTGATTGATTCAGAACACCTCTTCCTTGATCTTGATAGTATCCATGGGTACTTTCTAAGTTAGAACAAAAACAAAGGGGGAATCGCTCAATTTCCTGGATTATATATACTATATATACTAATATTTCTGTAGATTCGATATCGTACAAATACTTTCTATACTCTTACTTTTTTTTACTATCTCAGAAAAATTGAAATTTTTGATAAATTCATTGAATAAGTTTTATTTTATGTTTGTCCACTATTTTATTGTACGTAATAAATCGAAAAAAAGTTCTGATACATCTGTAAAACCGAAACTAAGACTAGGAATTTTTGGCGAACAGGATCACAAATCATTACTCTTTCGACACAAGAAAAGGAATTTGCTACACCCCTTTCTTGTGTCGAAGACTAGGAAGACACATAATGCACCCTAGAATTTTTTGTTCCCCGCATTTATAATTCTTTTTATTACCCGTTTACTTATGCTAATATCTATCCCAATTTGATTCTGTTTCAAATAGAATCAAATGGATACATTTTATGACATTGAAATCTGGAAATAGTAACATAGTTGTAACAATTCAATTTGGCTAAAAAAACAAAGAAAGGGGTGGTAAAGTCATAAAGTCAAATAAAAAAGTCTTCTTCAAACAAAAAGCTACCTATTCTGACTAGGAATGCGGTACAAGGGATTCCCCGAAGTTCGTAGAAAAAGAGGAATTAAATAAACGGTTTTTCAGAATTGATTTTTTTTGATCATACATAATTGACAACAAAAATGTGGTTCTTTTTACGAACCTGATGAGGATAAATCGATGAGTTTAGAAATTCATTTCGGCTAATTGAACCTTCTCGAACTGTTTCTTTTTAAGAACCAAAAATATTTGTGCTAAAATAACAGATGCCAAGAAGAATAAAAGACCTTGGACACGTAATGGATCTTGAAGTACTATTTCTGCATCTCCCTGACCAAATCCACCCACATTAGGATTACTCGTTAATGGTTGATCGAATTTAATGGATTCACCCTCAGAAACAAGAAGTTCTGGTCCTGGAGGGATAATATCAACCACTTGACGTCCATCCGATGGATCTGTTATGGTTATTTCATATCCCCCCTTTTCTTTTCGTATGATTTTACTTAATATGCCCGCTCCTGTAGCATTATAAACTGTATTGTTACTCTTGCTTCCGTCGGGATAAATCTGACCCCTTCCCCTATTTCCCCCTACGTATATAGGATATTTTAAGAAATGAACGTCTTTCTTAGTAGCGGGGTCGGGGGAAAGAACAGGAAAGGTGATTTCACTATATTTCTGACCAGGGACAGGCCCTATCACAAGAATATTTTTTTTATTAGGGCGATAGCTCTGAAAAGACAAATTGCCTATCTTTTCTTTCATCTCAGGAGAAATACGATCGGAAGGAGCTAATTCAAAACCCTCTGGTAAAATAAGAACAGCCCCCACATTCAAACCCCCTTTCTTACCATTAGCAAGAACTTGTTTCACTTGCTTATCGTAAGGAATTCGAACAACTGCTTCAAATACAGTATCAGGAAGTACCGCTTGTGGAACTTCAATATCCACGGGCTTATTAGCTAAATGACAATTAGCACATACAATACGCCCAGTCGCTTCTCGTGGATTTTCATAACCCTGCTGCGCAAAAACAGGATATGCACTTGAAATGGATGTCCGAGTTATGATATATATCATGAGCGATACGGAAACACATCGAGTAATCTGTTCCTTTATCCAAGAAAAAGTATTTCTAGTTTGCATGGTCTAATCATTGATCCGAAAATTTCTACAATAAATTGGGGTAGGTCGCTAGTATAGTTCCCTATCCACGATTCTGCTATTTACTGGAATCATTTTACTGGCATACGATAGGATGAAAATCCCCTGGATAGAAAGTTTTTAATCCTTATGTAGAACTACAAAGACAAAGTAAGAAACATTCTGATTGGATTAGATTAATGTCGATGGATCATTTACATTTATCAATCATTCATTGAATGATAAATAACTACAAGTGACGGAGATACACGATTTAAATACCGGAAAATCCAATATTTAAAAATAGTATCGAGAATAACCGGAAAAGTGGAAACAAGACCAGATATAATTTGATCATTATGAACAAATCCAAAATCTTTGTAGACAGAACCAATCATTAGTTCCCAACCGTGTGGTGAATGAAATCCGATACATAAATCAGTTAATAAAAGAATCGAAAAAGCTTTTACTGTATCACTTAAGTTATATAGGAATTCCTGAGCCCAAGAGTTAAGAATAACAAGTTCTTCATTACCTAAAATAGAAGAACCGCTTAGAATAACAAAACAGATTATATTTGTCGAGAAGTGCAAAATCGTATGGATACGATCCGCATTGTGTATCTTGATTAATTGGATCGTTTCTTTGTGGATTCCTATAGGAAGCTTTTGTAGATGTGTCTCCGAGTATTCCTTGACCATTTCGTCCAAAAAGAAGATTTCCTCTAATTCTATGAACTTTTGTAGAATACTTTTTTCTTGAATATCATTCAAAAAAATTTCGGATTGACCAGTATTCAACCAATTAGTAATCCAAGATTCCATACTTTTAGTAAATGAGAGAGAAATCCACCGGGGTAAAAATACTATAGATGCAAGATACAAAAGAGGAGTGAATGCTTTCGTTTTTGCCATTTTTCACCTGTGAATTTTTAATTAACCCACTTCATTTGTCGACTTTATGTGATTGAATATTTCTTTCAAACATGAGTTCGAGATAAGGTATCAAACCTATGAATTTATTTGATTTTTGATTTTGTTTGAATCTAGAAAGAATACAGAAATAGACTAAGACTCTACTTAAAATTCGAATGAAGAAATAAATAATCAAAAATATTGTTTCCAGATATCTCAATTCATCAAATTCTAAACAAGTGTCTCCTTTTGATGAATCACCGAAAGAAGTACTTTAAGGAATGAATATTATTGATATTTTGATAGGAAAGCATTCGTTTTTCAGCCCAGTTCTTTTTCTCAAAAGACTTCAATTGGTACGCGCAAGAAATAGGCCAATTCCGCGGCTTTTTGTTCAATTTCTCGTGGAGTCAAATTCTCATCAGTACGGGTCAACGGAATAGCCCCCCGACCTCTGATGTCCATATAAAGGACACGACGAGCATAAATACCCTCCTTAACTTCTATTCTAACGGATTGAATATCTTTTATAAGGAATCGGAGGAATATGCGACGATTTTTTCCAGGAAATCCCCAACGAAAAATACACACTATTCCTTCCTTTCTATCGAATCGATCATAACCACTACCTACATTCCAGGAAATTGTGCACCACAAATAGGAACTAATAAAGAGACCCGCGATCCCGTAGAAAGACATCACGATCCCTTGTGGAAAAAAAAGAATTTGCTGAGACGGAACAAAAGATATCAAATTTCTACCAAGATAACTGGAAGTTCCAACCAATAAGAATCCTAATGAACCTAAAAAAACGATAAGGGCCCAGCAAAAATTACTTAGTTTTCGAGACCCCGTTATAAGTTCTATCCATATATGTTCTGATCGCCAACTCATACTTGATCCGATTGCATTTTATTGGAATTGAGAGAATACCCCCAATGATTTTGACTTGACTTTTTTTGTTTCCGAAGGAACTCTCATCACCTAGCGCTAGTTTGATGTGAACTAGCACTAGTTTGATGGCAACCTTTAGGAGTAATTCATCAAATTGGTTAGATCTAAAATAATAACATACCCTTCATATCATCCCATCCCAATATACATATTGATATACATATAGATCCACCAACTTTCTATATTAGGCATCCAGCGATCCTGATCTATTTGAAACTAGTTAGAATTAATTTACCCATAGATCATTTTCTGCAGGCATAAGAGCTTTTTCCTTTATGTTCGGTGGAAATCATATGTTATACTTTCCCGAGATAAATATCTGTCTTATGCTACAAGTCTAAATTTCAAAAAAACGGATGAGGTTTGGGCCCCCCAGATCTAAACAATCTTATTTTTTTGAACATGAAGAAATAAAGAAGCCATTGCAATTGCCGGAAATACTAGTCCTACTAAAGGCACAAAAATAGAGGGAAAATTAAAAGTTATCATAAAATGGGTACCTCGGCTTACTATTTGTACCTGTTATTATTTTTTTTAATATCATATTTATACTAATTATAATTTATAATTAAGGATTGTAATTATTATGAATTCGTAGTTATTATTAATTAATTCCATTTGAAAATTATTATTAGAATAATAAGTATCTATATATCTAAGTGATGAGTATATAGAATAAGTCCAAGGAATGTATAACTAAATAAATGGACTTATTCATCTATCTACATGAAAGATACGTATGATAATCAACTTTATTATTTTTCTTCATTTTTTTGTGTTTTGTTCTTGTCTTCTAATTTAATAAAGAAATAGTTTCTTACCAATTATCGAAAGATTTGTTAGAATGCGACACAACCGAAATTTTTAGTGAAAATGGGTTTTTGGGGGGATGGAGAAAGATACAAAACTATATATCTATCTTTTATCTTGTTGATAGAGACTTCTTAATTAGTAATCGGGAAGCTAGGTAAAAAAAGAGTTATCCGCAACTTTCGATTCTTTCTACAATTAGATCTTAGGTCACCAAAGAAAGCTCCATTCTTATTTCCTTTGATTCTGAGAAGCTAACTACTTGTTTGCTACAAATAAAATAATTGAACTTGGTGCGCGCTACTTGATTGAATTGGAATTCAAAGGAAAGAAGGCGTGGAGCTTAAATAACTCACTCAGAACACTTTTTAAAAGATTGCGTGGTACGATTAGGTCGAATAAGCCCTTCTGGAATAAATATTCAGCCGCTTGTGAACCTTCGGGTACTGTTTTATTCAATGTTTGTTCAATTACTCTTTTACCCGCAAATGCTATGTAGGAATTAGGTTCGGCAATAATGATATCTCCCAACATACCAAAACTAGCCGTTACCCCACCAGTAGTAGGAGATGTAAGGATTGATACATATAATAACTTTTTATTTAATTGATAATCATATAAGGCAGACGATATTTTAGCCATTTGCATCAAGCTCAAACTTCCTTCTTGCATGCGCGCCCCCCCCGAAGCGCACACTATAATAAGAGGTATAAATTTATTGGTAGCGTACTCAATCAAACGGGTGATTTTCTCCCCGACTACGGATCCCATACTACCCCCCATAAACTGAAAATCCATAACTCCAATAGCTACGGGAATACCATTTAGTTGACCTACGCCTGTTTGAACAGCCTCAGTTAATCCTGTCTTTCTTTGATAAGAATCAATACGATCTTTATAAGGCTCTTCTTCCGAATGAAATCCAATGGGATCCAGAGAGACCATGTCTTCATCCATAGGATCCCAAGTACCGGGGTCAATCGAAACTTCGATTCTTTCTGAACTACTCATTTTCAAATGATATCCACATTGTTCACAAATATTCACGTTTGATTTCAAAAATTTCTTATAATTTAATCCATAACAATTTTCGCATTGAACCCACAAATGCCTGTATTTTTGAGTTGCATCGAGATCATTAGGCCTTTCTCTTAGAGTTAAATCACTACTCTTCGCGCGGGTTTGTATACTGGACCTCCCGGTTTCAGTACTAGTTCTACGTTTATCAAAAAGGCACCTAGAGATGTAACTGTCACTACCATCACTTACAATGGGCGTACCACTCCAGATTTGAGACTGGAGATAACCATCAATGCAACTAGTAATGTGATTATTCCAACTAGATTTAGTATCATACATGTAACGATTATCTAAGCAATCTTCACTCGTAGATCCATTATTCATATAACTAGAATTGCGATAACTAGAAAAAGAACTTTCTAATTCACTCAGAAAAGAACGGTCGTTGTCAATCTCAAAAATATGATTTTCAATATTAAAATAGATAGAATAACTGTCTCCATTACTATCCCTAACTAAAAAAGTATCATCAGAGATAAAATTCCGAATGCCTTTGGCGCCAAATAAACGATCGACATTACTGTAACTAGAATTGTCACGACCCCTCCAACTGTGAATGTTTTTAGCCCTACCTTTTAGATTCGGATCTTCACCTTCACTAGTATTTTCAATAGGACCAAGATTGTCCGTTGATTTCTTTATCCCATACCTGCGTTCTAACTCCTTCTTAAACACCATCGAATTAAACCACCATCTTTCCATAGAGTTTTCTTGCCCCCTATTTGCATAAAAATACAATAGATGAATAGTCATTCGATCCACAATTCTTTATTTTTTTTATTTGAATATCTTATTTCTTATCAGACTAAACATAGAAATTAAATCACTACTAATAGGAAGTGTGGAAAAGGATTCTCTTTTGTTTTGTGGGAATCCAGGGGTAAGACGTAAGACTTCACTATAAATGAATATGATGGAATCCCTTTTCATTCTAAATTAAATATAATGATAAAAAGTGGTTTGTCCTATGTCTTCATATCAAACAAAAAAAATAAATATTAGTTCTCGCTTAGAAATAATTTTTTCGTAAAATCTCATCTAATAACTAACTACTAACAAGTAGTAAATTAAGGTTCTATTCCAACACAGAACGAAAAAGACAATATACAGGATGGGTCGAAAGATTTGTGATACTTCGCTTGATTCAGGGAAACTACAAGATATATAAAGAATATACCAATCCTAAGGCTCCATAGGTTTAATTGTGGATCCAAGACAACAATAGAAACATTTGAGTCTTAAATTTATATTTCAAATCTTCTATATCTAGAGATATATGTATTTATACAAAATACATTTTGTATTCGGCTCAATCCTTT